TACTTTTTTGATTACAAATATCAATAATAGCTCTATTTTCCGCTCCAAAATGAAGGCTCAGACTGGCCTTTTTTTTTTGAAAAAGCCCCTTATCAGATTTGAACCGATGACTTACACCTTACCATGGTGTTACTCTACCACTGAGTTAAAAGGGCTTCGATTCCGTTCCTGAATGCGTCACTAGCCACTATGAATCTAGTGCATATACTTATTATATATCGATGTATATATGTACAGCGTGCATTAAGGCCCCCCCTTTTTTTACTTAGAAAGTCTAGGATAAAATGTTTATTTATCTTTGATTTGAGAAATCTCAATGCAATGAATTGTTTAAAGAGACCTGCCCTAATAGCTTTTTCTTGATCCCCAGCAGAGCGAAATTCAATTGATTGATACCAAATTTGACAGAGATCCAAGATATTTCATCGAATCATGTGATGAAAAGATTCGACCCATATCCTGAATTGAATTTTTATAGAAAAATAATGTTTTTATTCCCTGTTGATCCCTTATTTACATTTACAAGTTCTACATCATCCTTTTTGAATCAATTCAATCCAAAAAATTTTATGGAATTATGAAAGATTCTTCGGATCTAGTCATACCATTACATTCTATTGACAATTCCAAAAAACTATTTATACTATGAACATAGTAGAGTAGCCGGTCGGGCGGGGATGCCCCCATCGTCTAGTGGTTAGGACATCTCTCTTTCAAGGAGGCAGCGGGGATTCGACTTCCCCTGGGGGTAGGTTACTATGAAAGGAAGTTGATCATGTATTATCTATAAGGATTCTTTCTGGGTCGATGCCCGAGTGGTTAATGGGGACGGACTGTAAATTCGTTGGCAATATGTCTACGCTGGTTCAAATCCAGCTCGGCCCAAAAATTCGTTGATCCATCCGCGAGTGGTATAACATAACCAATTTGGTCTCCAGAAACGCCTGATCCTCATATAAAGTATAAAGAAAAGAATCCACTTTTCTTTATATTATATCTTTGTTTATTTGTTCTCACTCTGATCTTTCGAATGATCTAGATTCATATCATGATCTCGAAGGGGGGGTAAAAGATTTTTATTGAAAGATTGATTCTCAATTCATTTGACAATATAATTACTAGTCATACGTGTCGTTTTCACTAAAATCCCTATTCACTAAAATCCCTATTCATGTGAATATACATATACCGGGCGTACCTATATTATAATAGAATACGGCGATTCTAACTATAAATGAAATGGTTTGAATGAAATCAAATATGTATAGTATACGGGACACCCTCTTTTCCTGGGATTGTAGTTCAATCGGTCAGAGCACCGCCCTGTCAAGGCGGAAGCTGCGGGTTCGAGCCCCGTCAGTCCCGACCTAGGATCTGAGGAATCCATCAATGCATCTCTCTATTTTCTGTAATTAAGTATAAATCAAAGATATATGTAGATTGATACGATTGTTGGTAGTACCCTATTCAGGATTCCAAGAAAGACCGTACTAGTCTAGCTTTTTTGAGTCCTGATCCTTGAAAGGGAATACCCATCTGTTTCCTGCGATACAAAAATTGGATTCGTGTATTGTACGATACAAAATGAACTTAACCTCGTTACCCCGACCAAAATACTTTTTAGATTCAACCCTCCTTTCTCGCCCCGATTTTGTGTAACTTCAGGCCCTAATTGGAAACAATCTATCTCATGCAAATTGCACACTGAATTTTAGATCATTTTTGATAGATGTATCCCACTCTAAGTAAAGAAAGAAGATATTCATAAAAGAGAGATATCAAAGAAAGATCTACCCCTCTTTCTGTTCTGAGTGAGAGAATGAACTATTTTCTATTTGAAGAGGGGTTCATCTTAGCGAAGAAAGAGCAAACTCCAAAATAGTGAATTGATCGAAATATTCGACCCGTCTTTCTCACACCTATTTGTCTGCAAATAAGATTATCAAAACCTTATAATTCCTTTTTTTTTTTCATTTCCGTTCTACTGTTTGTGACCAATGGAAGACGGGTCAGATGATACCTTATCCGATGATTGGATAAGGGAGACTATAGCTTATTTATAGAAAAAAATGAAAAATTCAACGGGCTTCTTGATTGGATCAGGAATCCAAATTTGGATTTGTTATGGATAAAAGTTCTTCTTATGTTATATTATACTATTAAATTCTCGACGATGAATCAATTTGTTAACTTATATATTTTTATTCATGATATTGATTTATTAAATTTCAATAGCAAATATTATCGGAATGTAATTCATCTCATTGAATTTACAGGAGCAGATTTATCATCTCTATGGGATTAGATCCCGAGTTATTGTGAAGGAAAAAAACGATGAGATTATGGAAGTAAATATTCTCGCATTTATTGCTACTGCACTGTTCATTTTAGTTCCTACTGCTTTTTTACTTATCATATACGTAAAAACAGTCAGTCAAAATGATTAATTTGAATGAAGGTTAACTTCTTAGTTCTTATCAATGATTGAAGAAATGAAAGGGATTCTAATTCCACGTCTTAAATGAAATGAGGAGGCTAGAATCAGCAGTATAGAAATAGAAGCTCCGATAGTAATAGTATGGTAGAAAGAAATATAGGAACCTTTCTACCACACTATCTATTATTTTATTGTAGAAAGTTGTCTTTTCTAAAGATATAGGATACATATAGATCAATCGAAACTATAGTATATCTATATATGTTATGTAGATATAAATTAGATATATGTAATGTACATGTAACTATCATATCACCCCAATTCGAATTCTTTGCTGCATCCATTTGATTCCGATCAATCCGAAATCAAATAATAGGTTACTCTCTCTTATTTTTAATTGAATTTCGAATAGGGATCCCATATCCGTCGAAATAATAAAAAAAAAAAGCAAGTAATCTTTTTTTATTTGAACATTTCGAAGAAGTAATTGATTGAGCCGTTGACAGATGATCCAAGGAGTTCTATGGAAAATTCTTCGGATTTTGAAAAAGAGTAGTAGATCCCACGGATTTTTTTTAGCGCTTGAACCATGATATGGGGTGAGTCGATAAAGCATAAATAAGATTTATAGGAGTGTAAAACAAACTAAAGGGTTAAGACTCTTTTCTTTCCAAACAAAGCGAGTCAATGATGCCCCTCCATGGACTCGCCTATATAAGCCCCGGCTAACGTTGCAAAAATAAGAGCTTGAATACCACTTGTAAATAATCCAAGGAACATGACAGGTATAGGAACCACTGAAGGTACTAAAGAAACAAGAACAACAACTACTAATTCATCAGCCAATATATTCCCGAAAAGTCGAAAACTAAGTGATAAGGGTTTTGTGAAATCTTCTAGGATGTTAATTGGTAAAAGGATTGGAGTTGGTTGGATATATTTACCGAAATAACCCAAGCCTTTTTTGGTAAGACCCGCATAGAAATAGGCCACAGACGTGGGTAAAGCTAAAGCAACAGTAGTATTTATATCATTCGTGGGTGCGGCTAACTCCCCATGAGGTAGCTCTATTATTTTCCGAGGTAAAAGAGCGCCTGACCAGTTAGAAACAAAAATAAATAGGAACATAGTTCCAATAAAAGGAACCCAAGGACCATATTCTTCTCCAATCTGAGTTTTGCTCAAGTCTCGAATGAATTCAAGGACATATTCGAAGAAATTTTGACCGCCGGTCGGAATGGTTTGGGGATTTCGAACAGCTATAGTGGCTGAACCTAATAAGATAGCAATTACGACCCAAGAAGTAATAAGCACTTGGGCATGGACTTGGAAACCGCCTATTTGCCAATAGAAATGTTGGCCTACTTCCACACCGGATATATCGTATAACCCTTTTAGGGTGTTGATGGAACATGGTAGAACATTCATATTGCCCTCTGACATAAGTAGAACTAAAAAAGGAATTATTTTGATTCCACTATATCTTTCTGGACTCGCCTACTTGAATCGTGTATTTCGGATACCAAGGAATCACTGAAAATCCCCAGCGATTTTGATCTCTTTTTTGATATTCAAGAATAGTAACCGATTCCATAAATTTCCCGAAGTCATTGACTTATCTTATTATTAATCAAGGATTTGTTATATAGCTATCACGGCCCTCGCAAATTGCCGACACTAATTTGTTAAGAATGAATCGAATTGAACCTATAGCGTCATCATTGGCTGGAATCGGAAGATCCGCGAGATCCGGGTCACAATTTGTATCGATTAAACAAATCGTTGGAATTCCCAAAGTTAAACATTCGCGAAGAGCCTTATATTCTTTTTGCTGATCAATGACGATTACAATATCAGGCAACCCCGTCATATATTTGATCCCCCCCAGATATGTTTGCAAGTGAGATAATTGTCTCTTCAACATTGCTACATCTCTTTTCGGAAGACGGTTGAGTCTTCCCGTCTTTTGTTCCGCTCTCAAATCCCTGAACGTATGAAGTCTCATTTCTGTAGTGGACCAATTCGTTGACATACCACCGAGCCATTTTTTATTAACATAATGACACCGAGCTTTTTTTGCAGCGGATGCGACAAATTTAACTGCATTTTTTTTGGTACCAACTATTAAGAATTGTTTTCCCGTACTCGCTGCATCAAAAACTAAATCACAAGCTTCTGATAAAAAACGAGCAGTTATAGTAAGATTTGTAATATGCCTCCCTTTACGATTTATGAAGATGTAAGGTGCCATGCTAGGATTCCATTTCGTAGTATGATGCCCAAAATGAACGCCTGCTTCGATCATCTCTTCCAAATGGATGTTCCAATCTTTTCTTGTCATTTATCCCCACACTTTCTCTTTTTTTTTGTATTTGTAAGAGACGAAGTAAACTAAATAAAGAATTGTTCCGACGGAACCTTCTACTGGAGATTGACCGTTGATACACGGTCCAAGCCCTTATATCCCCTTCTATTTGTTATTATTTTTACTTTGATTACCAAATATAATGTATAATGGGACCCCATCCTAGTGAACGTGAAGTTAAAGGAATGAATTTGCTCTTAGAAATAATGAAATCCCGAAAAAAATTAGGACGGATCATGGAAATTTTTTGCTTTGGGATGGAAATAATCCAAGAATTCTCTGTGTTGGAATAAAATATCTCTCATCCCCCCCCCGAATAGATTCGTCTTTTTGATTTCCAAAGGAATGTTGCTGCGTTGCCTTGAACGGTACACTAATCCTTTGAATCCAGTACCAACCGGTATCATACCCCCTAGAACAACGTTCTCTTTCAGGCCTTTCAACCAATCGATACGACCTCGTATAGCGGCTTTTGCTAAAACCCGAGCAGTCTCTTGAAAACTCGCTTCGGATATGAAACTTTGAGTATTCAGAGACGCCCTCGTTATTCCCAATAAGACGACTCGATAACGGATCGCTTCTTCCAAAGCACGCCCTGTTCGTTCCGCCCGCAACAATCCAACGAGTTCTCCAGGCAAAAAAACATTAGACATTCCATCTTCTGAAACCACCACTTTTGATGTTATTTGACGCACAATAATTTCTATATGCCTATTATGTATTTGCACCCCCTGAGATCGATAAACCTTTTGAATCTTATTAACCAAAGAGATACGACTTTGTGCTATGGTTAACTCAGCACCAATCAAGAATCCCCAAGGAATTCCAAGAATTCTCGTTATACATGCATTCCAACCTTCAACCCTCTCTTCTAGGTTCATTGAGATTGAGTGAATCGAACGCACTTCTAATACTTGTTCTACTTTTGGAAGACCTTGCGTTATATCACTCGATCTCGATTTTTCATAGATACATGTAACTAATGTATCTCCTTCATAAAGGATTGCCCCATAATGTCCACGAACGGTTGCTCCTGGAGTAGCCAAATAAGGCTTAGCGGATCTTATTACTAAAGAGTCAACATGAATAACTATAACCTGCCCAGACTTGAGGTGCGGTCCGTATTTTGATATACAGACATTTTCACAAATCAACTGCCCAAGGCTAATTATTGTCGATGTCTCTTCACAACAGTCGTGATGGAGAGAATACCAATTCAAATTGAATGGATTCAAAATCATATTACTGTATGGATTAGAAATTCTTCCCCTTTCATCCATTAAAAAATATTTAAGTCCTCGGAAAGTCTGTTTTAAATTGGCAAGTAGCAAATATTTATTTACTAAGATCTTATTATGAGTTATTAAGTGGTAAGATGGAGAAAAATTCGCAATTTTAGGCACAATCCCTAAAGGACCTGACGAATTCCTAATTGGAATTAGGAGATCCCCTTGACTTTTCATTGATTCTTTTATCACATTCTTGTTATATTTAAAACCGTTGAACGGACCCATGCGAGAACAATTAGATGATGACAAAATGAGGTATTCCTTATTTTGACTCAACACCGTACGAATAGTTCCTTGATGTTGGGTAAGTGATTGTTGAATCCTTGCCTTGGGATAAAAAGGTTTTAGATTGGTACGAGGAGATCCATTATCGGGGATCAATCTCGACCCTGTCTGATCATTCCTTTTTCCGTTATACGAGGACTTTGCTAAGTCCATTCTGAGGAAATATCGAATCAGATCATTTACTCTTACTTCAACAAAGGAAGCATGAACCTCCTCTCTATACGAACCCTTTTTGTCTTGGTCCCAATTCAATACTAAACAAGTTCGAACCGATTGAATACTTGTGTGAGAAATACCTCGAATGGGTTTGCCATTTCCATAAAGGATGTACTTGACAACTCTAAGTTGCACACTCTCCCTTTCCTGCAATAGATCGTGGGGGAAAAGCGTTGCTAAATGAATCCCGTCTGCTATTTCTATTTCATACGTGATTACGGGTCGAACCAAAACAAAATACTTTTGTTGGATAGGTGTAATCCCTTGGACATAGATCCCATTTTTCCATTTTTTGGATTTTTTTTTTTCCCTTCCTGCTAGTATTAAGATGCCACTGTCCCAGGATATCCTATCTGTCTCTCCAGGAAAATGGATATCTCCAGAAAATATTTTTAGTTCAATCCCCCTTTTTTTTCTCTCCACTCGGACCAATCCGCTTACTCGGCTTCTTATATTTAAAGTAATTCGTGTATCTACTCCAATAAGACTATTGTTCCGTACCATTATGGAAGAGGATCCGGGTAAGATATGCACTTCCTCGGGAATGAAAATTCCTTTCTTTTGGTGAAATTCTTTTGACTCAATCAAATCCTCTTTTTTGAGGATGGAATGCGCCTCTATAGTCCCGTATTTAGGAATTCTCGAACTGTTTCTTTTATATTGGAGATCGTCGAAATAAGCAAGAATACTATCTCTACGGAAAATACCATTTATAGGTATTTTAATCGAGATACCTGAACGGGGGATTAGTTCTTTCTCTCGTTCTTGATTAGATTGGAATGGAATGATGAATCTATTTCTTCGCCTCTTTGCCAATAAATCAGAATTTTCGTGGAGAATGGCAGGATATATGAAATTACAATGACCATTGCATAGGATTCGATCAGGTCCGGAATAATCAAGAATCTCTCGCACACTTTTACCAGAAGGCCCCGAATTAAACAATTTATGTCTCACTTGATCATTAGTTACTGAGAAGCTAGACATATATCTTCGTTCAGCAGAAAGAGAATGCAGATTCATGTGATCTTGATTCTTGCGGAGGGAAAAGGGGACTATACTGGATCCGGACAGACCCAGACCTCCGGATAATATCCATAAATGACTTGTTTTTGGTAAGAGATGAACATTACCATATTTATATTCAGGTGCATGATACACATCCGTACTCCAGTGCATTTCTCCCGCTAAGTCAGAATAAATATGTTTTCGAACCTTCTCTTTTAAATCCAAGGTGTACGTTCCCGCGCGAATTTCAGCAATCACTTGTTCTGATTCGACATATTGATCATTTTGAACTAAAAGAAAACTTTTTGGTGGAATATTCACATTATGTGTACTATCCTGACTCTCAATAGTTACATCCAGGTCTATATAACATAGAAAAGCAGGATGTCCATGACGTGTACGTGTGGGATGAACCAAATCCTCGTTGAATTGAATTTTTCCATTAGAGGGGGCTCGTACATATTCGGCAATACCCCCTGTGAACACTCCACCGGTATGAAAAGTTCTTAATGTTAGTTGCGTCCCTGGTTCCCCAATAGATTGACCCGCAATAATACCTACTGCTTCTCCCAATTCGACTAGGTCGCCGTGAGTGGGACTCCGACCATAGCATAATCGACAGATCCAAGATGTACTCCTGCAAGTGAAGGGGGTTCGAATCGATATTGGTTGTGCTCGAAACGTTATGAATCGGTTGACAAGTCCAATCCCCAGATCTTGATTTCGAACGGCGATGCATTGCGAACCCATATAGATATTGTCTGCTAATACACGACCCATTAATGTTTGGATAAAAATTCTTTCTGTCATCATCCCATCTGGAGGACTCACAGAAATACCCCGGATGGTGCCACAATCTGTTCGACGTACAATAATGTGTTGAACTACTTCAACAAGTCTGCGCGTGAGGTATCCAGCATCTGCTGTTCGTACAGCAGTATCCACAACCCCCTTGCGGGCTCCGTAGCAGGAAATTATATATTCTGTTAAAGAAAGTCCTTCCCGTAAATTGCTTTGAATGGGTAAATCAATCATTTGTCCTTGGGGATCTGACATTAATCCTCTCATACCTACTAATTGGTGGACCTGAGATGCATTTCCTCTAGCTCCCGAAAAGGACATTATATGGACCGGATTCAAAGGGTCAGTCATCCGAAAATTAGAATTCATTTCTTGTCGCAAATATTCACTTGTAGCATACCATATCTCAATAGATTGACGTAATTTTTCTACTGCGTGTACATTCCCATAATGATGGTGTTTTTCCAAAATATAACTTTGTTGTTCGGCGTCTTGGACTAGCCATCCCTTAGAAGGTATTGTTAAAAGATCATCAATTCCTAATGAAATGGATGTAGCAGTGGCTTGCTGGAAACCCAAAGTCTTTACTTGATCCAGGATGTGTGATGTATATGCCATTCCAAAGTGATCTATTAATCTGCTAATAAGTCGTTTTATGGCAGTTCCATCTATCGCTTTATTGTGAAAGACCAGATCGGACCTTTCTACCATAAATAAGTACCTCCATATTCCGCTGAGTAGGATTCGATAAACAATAGATTTGAGTCAGTGATTCGAAGACTTCCTTTCCTTGATCTTGAGTCGTGTAGAAATTCAGGAATGAAAATCCTAGTTGAATCGGAGAGACTCGAATTCCCACGGGTATCATCTAATTACTTAGCTTAGGTACCTTCTGAGGAGGCCCGGCTAAATCCTTGGATGGCTTCTTCGATTTCTCGATAAAAAAAAATATGACCAACAGTGGTTCGAATGTATATACAAGGCATTTCTTTTTTTAAACTTCTTACTATTAAATAGTGACCATAAATCTCATGATAGGTACCCAAAGATTCATATTGAACTTCGATGGGAACTTTTCTTGATGCAACGACGCGTTGATCGAGTCGCCACCGGAGCCACAAAGGACTATCTAAATTGATTCGTTTCTGTCGATAAGCTCCAAGTGCATCATAGGAACCACAAAAATAGGGCTCTTTTTTTTTTGTATACTTATAGTTATTATCGTCCATTTTCTCAGTTTGATAGTTTCTGTGATTCCGCGGATTATATCTATTGGCACAAATACCTCGACGATTCCCGAGCGTTAATACATAGAGTCCCATAAGCATATCTTGAGTGGGTACGGAAATGGGATCTCCAATAGCTGGAGACAAGAGATTCATATGAGAAAACATAAGTAAACGCGCCTCCGCTTGAGCCTCCAATGATAAAGGGACATGAACAGCCATTTGATCTCCATCAAAGTCTGCATTGAATCCCTTACAAACTAATGGATGTAAACAAAGAGCACGCCCTTCCACTAAAATGGGTTGGAATGCCTGTATGCCTAATCTATGCAGAGTGGGTGCTCTATTCAGCAATACAGGGTGCCCCTGCATAACTTCGTGAAGTATTTCCCATACAATTGATTCTTTTTCCCGAATTTTACTTTTCGCACCTACGATGGTGGAAGCAATGCGTTGTCTGAGTAGACCACGAATTAAAAATGTCTGGAAAAGCTCTATTGCGATTTCGCGAGGCAATCCACATCTATGTAATGAAAGCGAAGGGCCCACGACAATGACGGAACGGCCCGAATAATCAACCCGTTTACCAAGCAGAGTTTCGCGAAATCTTCCTTCTTTGCCTTCAATTATATTAGAAAAGGACTTGTAAACCTTATTATGACCGTCCTTCATTGGCTGTCCGCGGATCCCATTATCAAGAAGTGTATCTACGGCTTCCTGCAATAATTTCTCCTGACACATTATGGAATCCGAGGGTGCATAGGTTTTTAATAGATGGGTAAGAGTATTATTCCGAAAGAGAACTCTTCTATAGAGTTCATTAATATCCGAACTCATGAGTATCCCCCCATCTATCTGAATGATCGGTCTCAATTCGGGAGGGAGCACTGGTAATAGGCACAAAACCATCCGTTCTGGTTCTACATTTGTTCGAATAAAATGCTTAGCGAATTCCATGCGTCTAACCAAAAAAGCTTTTCTTCTTCCAATTTTTCTATCTTTCCATTCATTCCCAGCGGGCCCTTCTTTTCCTAAATCTTTCCATTCTACCAATGAATAATCCGTAATAAGTCGCAAATCCGGATCGGCTAATTGTTCTCTGATAGCACTTGCTCCAGTAGAGATTTCTCGATTTCTAATTTCTTGATTTCTCAATGTATCTTGAATAGGAATTCTAAATGTATCTTGAGTAGTAAAAAAAAGTGGGAGGCTGTATTTCCGGGATTGAATTTCATATTTGAATGAACCTCGTAATCGTAAGAAAGTAGGTTTTTTAGCTACGGCCCTAGCAAAAGAAAAATTGGGATAGGTTCCTATAGGATTTCCCCCCTTCAAAATCGGACGTGAAGGTTTCCTCTCATCCGGCTCAAGTAGTTACACTAAATAACGATAAAGAAGGGGGTTCTTATTCTCAAATTTTGTTCTAGAAACCCTCCAAAGGTCTACTCCTTACTCAAGTTCCCACCCAGTCAGGACCAACCAACATTTCATTGATTCATTCTGCCTTTTATTTAGATCTTTTAGTTAGATTTTATTTTATGAATTTATTATTCAATGACCGTATAAATATAAATGAAATATGAAATTATTGAGTAGTCTACTTCCCTTCAAATCAAAGAAAAAGAATTCCTTGGAACTCATAAGGGATTTACTTGTCTATGTATTGTTCGATTCTATCTTTTAGGTCCCTACTTTACCTCGACGGTTATGACATGATGCCCTTAAAGTCTAGATGCGATGAATAGACCCCTGTAACCATGTCATATTTGCTTACTTGAACAGATTCTCAAAGAAATGGAATAGTTAATTCCACAAAAGAAGTCTTTTTCACGAGGTACAACTAGCAATTCCTATTTCTCTGTTACGGAATCGACCATAGATCAATTCCCTGTTTTTGGGGGAAGTATTGAATACACCCATAACTCTGAGCTTCATGTTACTCCTCCCAAGCGACATGTCAGAGTCAGGGCATCCCAATCGGATTGAATGGCATGACAGTTTCGCATTTCCAATCTGTAAAATAAGAATTTTGATCAAATCACACATCGCTGTATACTAGGCCTTCTAATTCTTTAAGAGGTTTATCTAAAAGATTCGCGATATAACTAGGAAGACGTTTCAAATACCATACATGAGTTACTGGACATGCCAGCTTGATGTATCCCATTTGATATCTTCGTATCCGAGAATCAACAAATGCGACTCCGCATTGTTCACAAAATTTTGTTTCATCTCCGATGACTCGATAGTTTCCACAAGCACAAATGCCACTCTTTATAGGCCCAAAAATTCTTTCACAAAACAAGCCATCTTTTTCCGGTTTAGTGGTTTTGTAATGAAAAGTATGGGGTTTTGTTACCTCTCCAACGATTTCTCCATTAGGTAGGGTTTTCTTGGCCCAAGCACTTATTTGTTCAGGAGAAACTGATCCAATTCGAAGTTGTTGATGTTTATATCGGTCGATCATAGAAGAAAAATTCTGATTCATTCCGATCAAGCTTCCTTCCTATTAATCTGGAAGTTCTTCTCAGATACAAGGAAATGATTCAATTCCAGAGCTAAAGATCGTAGTTCTCGAACGAGCAATCGAAAGGATTCTGGAGCATCCTCAGGTTTAGGTACTGTTCCTCCAATGATCATAGTACCAAGTACTTCCTGACGAGCTTTAATATGATCAGATTTATAAGTAAGCATCTCTTGTAAAATATGAGCAACGCCAAATCCCTCTAGAGCCCAAACTTCCATTTCTCCTACCCGTTGCCCCCCCCCCTTGGCCCTTCCTCTAAGGGGTTGTTGTGTAACAAGCGCATAATGACCGCAGGAACGCCCATGGATTTTATCATCTACTTGATGAATTAATTTCAGGATATAGGGCTTTCCTATGATAACAGGTTGTTCAAAGGGATCTCCCGTTCTTCCATCAAATATTCTGCTTTTTCCCGGATACTCGGGTTCAAATACCCAGGGATTGGCTGTCTGCTTACTGGCTTCATATAATTCAGAAAACACTAGTTTTCTCGAAGCCCCCTGTTCATATCTCTCATCAAAGGGCGCTATTCTATAATGCCTGTCTAGCAGGTCTCCCGCTAACCCGAGCGAGCATTCAAATATCTGTCCTACATTCATTCGTGAAGGGACTCCTAATGGATTGAAGACCATATCAACCGGTGTTCCATCTTGCAAATAAGGCATATCTTGTCTAGGCAAAATCTTAGAAATAATACCTTTATTCCCATGTCTTCCAGCGACTTTATCACCTACTTTGATTTCACGTTTCTGTGAAATATATACACGAATCATTTCTGGATGATAACTGGAACCGCCCTTTTTCTGGATCCATCTCACATCAATAACTCGACCTCTGCCACCTATAGGTAGTTTTAGACAAGTTTCCTTTGCAGTGGATACCTGAATGCCAAGTATAGCTCGTAATAATCTATCTTCGGGGGCATACGATAAGGTCGTTTGAGGCGTTAATTTACCTACTAAAATATCGCCGGTTTCGACCCAAGATCCCAGCATCACAATTCCATTTTTATCTAAATTGCGGAGTAAACGGGCTTCTAAATGGGGTATTTCATTAGTGATCCTTTCAGGACCTTGGCTTGTCACATGAGTCTTAATTTCATATTTCCTTATATGAAAAGAAGTAAAAATCTCTCCATATACCAGACGCTCACTAATGAGTACCGCGTCTTCAAAATTGTAGCCTTCCCATGGCATATAAGCTACTAATACGTTTTTTCCCAAAGCGAGTTCGCCACCAACTGTAGCAACACCATCCGCTAAAATTTGCCCCCGTTTAATCCAGTTACCCCGCTGAACCTGGGATTTTTGATGCATACAAGTATTTTTGTTAGAACGTTGATACATAAGCAATGGAATGTTGAGAGTGTCCCCATTACTTAATAAAAGGATCTTGTCGGTATTGGTATAAATGATCTTTCCCTCGCGTTCAGCTATAGTGGAAACCCCCGAATCTAGAGCCACTTGGCGTTCCAACCCAGTTCCAACAATGCACTTCTCGGACCGAGAAAGTGGAACTGCTTGACGTTGCATATTAGAACTCATTAAAGCCCGATTTGCATCATTGTGCTCGATAAAAGGAATGAGGGAAGCTCCAATCGAAAAATATTGGAAGGGAAAGATGCTTCGAAGATGAATTTGTTCCCATGCGATAGTCAGGTATTCTTGACGGTAGCGAGCTGGAACAACCTGTTCTTCCTGAATGCCCGAATTCAACGCCAAAGAATTTCCTGTGGATATCATAGAGTATTCATCTCTACTTGGTGAAAAATAAACCATCCGCATTTCTTTGGATCTTTTAGAAATTTCAAAAAATGGGCTTTCTAGAGACCCCCAACGGCCAATCCTAGCATGAATTGCTAAGGATCCAATAAGTCCAACATTGATTCCTTCAGACGTGTCAATTGGGCAAATACGTCCATAGTGACTAGGGTGGATATCGCGTATCCGAAAACTGGCTGTTCGCCCTGTCAATCCTCCAGGACCCAAATAACTCAATTTGCGCGCATGAACTATTTGGGCTAATGGATTAGTTTGGTCCAAAACATGAGATAAGGGGTGTAAGCCGAAAAAAGATTCATAAGTGGTTGTTACTGGAGTTGAAGTTACCAAATTCTGAGGAGTCGGTATCAATTTATGCCTAATTGCTCCACAGAGAGTTCCTCGAACCGCATGTTCTAAACGAACCAGAGCCAATCCTAATTGATCTTGTAACAGATCCGCTACAGAACGAATACGTTTATTTTTCAAGTGATTCATATCGTCAAGGGTACCCATTCCAAATTTCCTTCCGATCAAATGATCCGCAGCTGCCAATACATCTCGCGGTAACAAAAATATATTGTTCTGAGGGATATCAAGATTCAGTCTCTGATTCATATTTCGTCGACCAATCTTTCCTAATTCACATCTTTGTTGAAAAAATTTCTTTTGTAATTCCTTACATAAGGACTCAGAAAATGCCGGATCACCACCTACACAAGCAAATTGTTGATAAAATTCCAAAATGGCATTTTCTTTTGACCCAATCCTTTGGTTCTCCTTATCATTCGGGAAAGATAAGAAAATTTCAGGGTAGCAAACATTATCTAGAATTTCTCTTAGATTCGAACCCATAGCTGATGATGGAACTAGAATAGATATTTTTTGTTTCCTACTCACACGAGCCCATATCCTTTCTTTTCTATCAATCTCTAATTCTGATCTTCCTCCCCAATCCGATATTATGGTGCCAGTATAGATAGAAAATCCCTTAGGGTCCACCTTTGAACGGTAATAAATACCGGGGCTTTGCAATATTTGATTGATCACAATTCTGTATATCCCATTGACTATAAAGGTTCCCAGGGAATTCATTAGAGGAATGTTTCCAATCAATATGGTTTGCTCTTGCCTATTCTTACCGGTTTTCCAAATTAATCCCGCAGGTACATATAATTCAGAAGAATATGTGAGGGATTCATACACAGCATCTCTTTCTTTTATCAAGGGTTCTACCAATTGATATGTTTCCACAAAGAATTGAAATTCAGTTTCTTGATCTGTATCTTCAATTTTTGGAAACTTATAAAGTTCTTCCACCAAGCCCTGATCAATGAACCGACAAAATCCTTCAAATTGTATCTGACTAAACCCAGGTATTGTAGAAATTCCCTCATTCCCATCTCGGAGCATCTTAAGTTTCCCCTTTTTAAAATCCCATTCATTATTGGCTCAATCGGCAGCGAACCCTCTGGATCAAGCTATCAATGATGGAATGTTTATTCTGTTTACTAAATCGCATGAAATTTGACCCAACTCCATATTCAATATCAATATGTAATGTATAAAATTGTAATCTATAAAATATGTGTGGGGGAGGCATAAAGAAAATTTTCTACTCAAATTAGAATTTGCAACAGATACAAATTGAGAAAACATTCCCGGAAACAGAATTCTGTGGATGAGACTTCTGGAGTCTTGTATAGAATATCAAAAATCATCCAATTTCTATCTAGTATTATGATATTACGACCCATTTGGGTACCAGAAAAAGAAATGATTCAGGATTGGATCGGTTCTATATGAATGAGATAAAGACAGAATAATCAGGAACAGTATAGAATAGAGTTTTTGTAGCACTTAACTTTTTCTTAATTTTCTTTTGTTCAAAAAAAAAAAATCGCAGAGAAAAACAACACTTTTACCCATTTGTTTAGTAAAATTCATGGAATATCGTTGAAGTACGTAAGGGGGGTTCTGTCTATGAAGCACACGCAGATATAACTATCTAACTATCCGCATATCTCCTATCCCAGTTATACTTGGGGCAATACCGACCGTGCTATCTCATAATTTCCATTTTCTATTCAATTTCATGAGAATTCGGCGAATTCCCTATAGGATAGGAGGGAGATATAGCTAAGAGATGCGATATATCTGTAGTAAGAATTTCTGTTCTGGGGTTTACATAGATATAGAATTCTTGTTATAATAGAAACTGAATTGAAAGGGATTTACGATTGAAAAGAATGGATACTAATTAGTTATGGCTCAACGTAATTCGATTAAACACAATTTAAGATCCAAAAACTTTCAGGACTTCAAGTCAATAGTTAATGGTTCCAAGTTTGCTCTGCCCCTTATTTCTGTAATGTAAAATCTACATTTTCTTTTTCAATCAAAAAAGGGGAAATATTTCTATCTATTTTCTCTCATTTTGGCGACATGGCCGAGTGGTAAGGCGGGGGACTGCAAATCCTTTTTCCCCAGTTCAAATCTGGGTGTCGCCTGATCAACAAAAAATCTGAAATTCCGGATTCTTTCTGCTGGTATAACTCGCCTAATTTTTGCCCTAGCGGGGACAAAAAGACTAAGACTGCCAGTACTTGTTTTCTTTTTAAAATCTGTAGGCTCTATTCTATCTCAATCCTTGCGCCTAGGCTCCAAGAGAGGATTTTCATATAGGAAGGTCTAGATATCAAGACTTCCTGATTCCCCTCTATCTACTAACTGAGTTTTGGATTAGATTGGATTGGATAGTCAGATCGGGAATCCAATTACTAGTTATGAAAGGGTCTAAGATACCTTGTATACAGACTGATGAGAGTCTCTGAATGCTCAGACATCCAATCTTGGATTGGATACAGAATTGCCTTTGATAGAATCAGAGAACAAAAAAACTTCTTTCTTTTCGGTAAACCCCAACCAAGAATTAAATATAATAGATTATTCCCCGATTGTCTCACAGAGACAGGCGGGATACTTTAAGTATTAGATCAAAGGGGAGGTAGAGATATAGAATAGGTTTTGCTCCATCTTGATTGTCTATTTATTTTACATTTTGATCTCTTTTTTGAAGGGCAACAAAAGAAACAATAGGTTTTACTATGCTTACATGTTCGGTTAATACCATTTCCTTGATAATACCAAGGGAGTCACTGTGTTTCTTACTTGTGCTTAATGCTTACCGATTCTACCCGAAATCCTATAGCAGTTTTTTGTTTTGCGGGTGGATTTATTGAATGGATTTCTCAATAGCGTTTGGTCAGAGTCCCTTTTTGACTCTGCGCCCTGGATTCCCCTATTATTAGGGATCAAATATAGAAGAATTCCTTGATAGTCATAGAGATGGGAGACTTAATTCACATGGATATAGTAAGTCTTGCTTGGGCTGCTTTAATGGTAGTCTTTACATTTTCTCTTTCACTTGTAGTATGGGGAAGAAGTGGGCTCTAGAGGTAATACTAATTGAGTTGAGTAATGAAACGGTATCAATTTTTTCATAGATAGTTTTGCAAAATGTTTCTAAAAAAAAAACAGAAAGAGAGATCGATAAGATCTTTTTCCTAAAGTTCCTGTCCCATTTATTTTATGTCATACCCCCAAATTTATTCTATCTTCTATTTGTTCAGTGAATTACGACATTATGATTCCTAAAAAAATAGGTTTTTTTTAAGGTAGGTATCCATTTCTTTATATAATGGCTAGAAAAGACAACTCTTGTGTATGTTTCAAACAAAGAAGGATTCTAGAATTCGGATGGAATGAATAGAAGATGTGAATAGTTGGTTTACGCTATGAAAGAAATGTATATACGATATGAGATATTGACTGATTCTATATGAACCACCTTATTTTCTTTCCTATCCCACTGTGAATTTCGATAGGAATTCCAATACAATAGAAGTCCTTCCGTTTCGTCTGTGACGAATGAATAAATAGATGAAATCAAGCAAGCATATAGAAGAGAAAATGCGCAGAATTGGAAGCATGGTTCGGAACAAATAAATGTAAGAACTAGAGTCGGATGGATTGATATTGATAAAGACTCCATGGATAGGAAGAGATATCGAAGTCGTTCTGATGATTCAATTATAAAGCATATCATTACTTCAATTCGAGGTTCTTAATGACTTCAATCGTATAGATCTTAGTAATAGATCGTAAGTAAGAATTCATTGATTGCTTATATCATTAACCATTTCTTTATTTTGGTGCGAGGAGCTTACCATGAATCCACTGATTTCTGCCGCTTCCGTTATTGCTGCTGGATTGGCCGTCGGGCTTGCTTCTATTGGACCTGGAGTTGGTCAAGGTACTGCTGCGGGCCAAGCCGTAGAAGGGATCGCGAGACAACCAGAGGCAGAGGGTAAAATACGAGGTACTTTATTGCTTAGTCTGGCTTTTATGGAAGCTTTAACAATTTATGGACTGGTCGTGGCATTAGCGCTTTTATTTGCGAATCCCTTTGTTTAATCCTAGAAAAAATAAATGGAAGGCCCTTTTTTTTCTTCTTTTTTCTTTTCTTGCCGTGAACTTGCCACTTGCTTTTTTTCTAATTCTATCAAGATTTTACTCCGACAATTGCTTGTTCGTTGAGACAATATTCCGGGGGAAGGGCTGAGGAATGAGAGGATGAGGAAGCCCTTTCTTACTCCCACGCTTAGTCCAATGGAAACCCTTTTTGGTTGGTTTTTAGAAAGCGTTGCAACAATAAACGAGGTATTTCACAATTGACAGGAAATCTGGGCCTAATTCTAATAAAAAAAATGTATTATTTGAGTGGGACCTTCAATGGAAATTAAGAACAAAATTTCCCAATTCCAATTCCATAATGAAATCTATTTAGAAATAAATAAGGAAATTCAGAAAAAAATCAATCCAAATAAGGGGCCAAGTGAGACAAAACGAATTCTGTTTGATTTTGTTAGTCCTATCTATCAGAGGAGATTATATGAAAAATGTAACCGATTCTTTCGTTTCCTTGGGTTACTGGCCATCTGCCGGGAGTTTCGGGTTTAATACCGATATTTTAGCAACAAATCCAATAAATCTAAGTGTAGTATTTGGTGTATTGATCTTCTTTGGAAAGGGAGTGTGTGCGAGTTGTTTATTTCAAAAATAGGTTGGATTCAACCAGCTGCATTTTCTTTTGTTTTTCTGTATCACTAGGAAAGAGAGGCGCACGATCTCGCGAATTACTTCTGAATAAATTAAGAAATCATATGTACGAACCATAGCATTTCGTGACTCATTGGTAAATCTACTTTGATTTTCTATCAACCAAGACTTTGGGACTATTAACATGGTTAAGGCTAAAACGTCTGAAGTCCAGGCGCAACATAATAGGGTACTCTTTCTACCAGTATGTTAGTATGGAAATGGTTTCCAAATAAAAAAAGAAAGAGAAGTAGTTGGCAATTTATTCGATTAGAGAGCACTCATATCGATAAAATAGAGTTGAACCATTTACTGGAAAAATAGGCACTCCACACTTTTCCAAGGCTGAATAGATGACCTATGTATAAAGTAAGAAGTTTTTTTTGGATTTTAAGAAAATAAAAAAAAAAACAACTTTGTCGATAATTACAGATTGTTGTCTGGTCGGAAGAGTCCTCCGAATCTAATAGTCTGGTCTTGAATCAATGATCCGTTGTTTTGAGATTTTGTAATACGAACAGGGAGGAGAGGATAGGCTCATTACATAAAAAAAAGATGGCAATGCCCCATTAAGTAACTGAGTGTGAGAGCCAAATGAATCGAAAGATTCATGTTTGGTTCGGGAAGAGATCATGGAAGTTTTGAAATGAAGGGCAAGATAATCTACTTTCATTAAGTGATTTATTAGATAATCGAAAACAGCGGATCTTGAGTTCTATTCGAAATTCAGAAGAACTATGCAGAGAGGCCATTGAACAGCTGGAAAAAGCCAGGGCCCGTTTACGGAAAGTGGAAATGGAAGCAGATGAGTATCGAGCGAATGGATACTCTGAGATAGAACGATCAAAATGGACTTTGATCACTTCCACTTCTAAGAATTTAGAACAATTAGAAAATTACAAAAACGAAACCATTAAGTTTGAACA